GGCAAGCTCGGACACATTGAGTACACCCTATACACGTATCATAAATCTTTACTGAATGTGACATTGGATCTATAATTTTTTTTTTAATAAGAAATTTTCGATCTAGTAAACTTATATGTAAATGACTCATATATTTAGATACCAGATGAATCAATGATTTAGATTTACCAGAATTTTTATAATCAATCTACTTCCGGATCAACTCATGGGAGAGAACCAAGATACTTTAATTTCTTATATTTTCGCAAACACGATCATACATTATGTATAATACACACTAAGTCGAATTTATGAATATTCTAATTTGTATGGTTAATACTACTTATCATTCATACTACTTATTCAACAAATTCGATTGATTGATACGAGTTGATTTTCTATTACGATAAATTGACGAAACAATAGCTGGTCCAATGGCGGCTTCAGCGGCTGCAATGGCTATAACAAAAATGGAAAAAATATTTCCTTTTAATTGGCGACTATCAAAAAAATCAGAAAATGTTACAAAATTTATATTAACCGCATTTAGTATAAGTTCAAGACACATAAGAGCTCTAACCATATTTCGGCTGGTGATCAATCCATAGATACCGATAGAAAATAAGTAGGCACTCAAAACAAGTACATGTTCGAGCATCATTGACCAACTCCTTATCAATTTCGATTCATTTCAATATAATATGAACAATAATAGAAAGGATTGACTATAATATAAAAAGTACGGAATAAAGAAATATATTGGTAATAGATCGAATAAAAAAAAGTAAAAGAATTTCGATTTTAGATTTTAGACATAAACAATTTTAAATTCTAATTGAAGGTAAATAAATGTGATAACACAGAATGAAGTTTAATTTAGATTGCTGTTACCAATTTTAATTTTATAGATTTATTATTGACGCGCCACGGTAATTGCACCTATCAAAGCGGCTAAAAGAATTATTGAGATGAATTCAAATGGAAGAAAAAAATCTGTTGATAAATGAATTCCAATTTGTTGACTATTACTTATCAAATCGTGCTCTATAATCTGGTTTGATCTTGTAGTCCAAATAATCCCGTACCATGATGTATCCGTAATAGTAGTTATTAGTAAACCAAAAATACTTGTACAAATCAGCAAAGTAAACCCATTCCCAACGGTCCAAAGATTAAAATCTTTGTAATATTCTGAACCATTCATGAACATCACAGCAAATATGATTAAAACATTTATAGCTCCCACGTAAATAAGGAGTTGTGCGGCGGCTACAAAATATGAATTTGATAGAATATATAATAAGGATATACAAACAAGAACTAATCCCAGCGAAAAGGCAGAATAAATTGGGTTGGTAAGTAATACTACTCCTATACCTCCTAAGATAAGACCTAATCCCAGAAAGACTAAAAGAAAATCATGTATTGGTCCAGGCAAATCCATTTTATGTAAAATAAGAGATAAATAAATTGAAATGTTTTTCATGACCTTATTGAGACCAGACCAGAAAAAATTGTTGATGATTCGTAAGAAATTTCTAATTGAATTAAATCCTAAGGGGTGTGAATTAATGTGGGGTACAGTTATTGGACTAATTTTTTGTTTTATCTGAATAGAGTAGTTCGAATCCGAAACTATACATTTCGAAATAATGTCAGATATATTAATTAATGAATTTTCAATCCTTTCAATCCAAATTGAGACGTACTTTTTACCAACCAATCATATAGTTGAGATTTGTAGTTATTCAGACCAAACAAAATGAAAAAACTCATTTCTTTAATGAACCTTAGTGATTCAAAATTTTTCTTTAATCAAGGATTTACTTATTTTTTATTTGAGGAGAATTCAGAATTGTTCGAATTGTATAATCGTCAATTACTGACATTGGTAAACGACCTAGAGCAATTTGATTATAATTCAATTCGTGACGATCATAAGTAGAAAGCTCATATTCTTCAGTCATTGATAAACAATTTGTTGGACAATACTCAACACAGTTACCACAAAATATACAGATTCCGAAATCAATACTGTAATTAAGTAATTGTTTCTTGCGAATATCAGTTTCCAATTTCCAATCAACGACGGGCAGATCTATAGGACATACACGAACACATACTTCACAAGCAATACATTTATCAAATTCAAAATGGATTCGACCGCGGAAACGCTCCGCAGCGATTACCTTTTCATAAGGATATTGAATAGTTATGGGTAAACGATTTACGTGGGACAAGGTAATCATGAAACTTTGACCTATGTACCTTGCAGCTCGGACTGTTTGTTGACCATAATTCATGAACCCGGTTATCATAGGGAACATATCGTGAATATATATGAATAATTTTATGTTTGTTTATTTCTCTTGTTTCATCCAAGTTGAGAATATAGGATATCATGTTCTTTTACAGTGAAAAGAGTTGGGAAGAAGTTGTTAATAATAGATTACCGAGAGAAATAGGTAAAAGAAATTTCCATCCAAGATTCAATAGCTGGTCCATTCTTAGCCTAGGTAAAGTCCATCTTGTTGTGATAGGAATGAACAAGAACAAATAAGTTTTAGCTAATGTAATAAACATACCAATTGTGGGTTCAAAAACACCATATGTTTTATTTATTTCAAAAAAATCAAAAACAAATATGTACGGAATAGAGATATTCCAACCACCTAAGTAAAGAATTGTTACAAATAATGAAGAAACTAATAGGTTTAGATAGGAAGCAACGTAAAATAAACCAAATTTGATACCCGAGTATTCGGTTTGATACCCTGCTACTAATTCTTCTTCTGCTTCTGGTAAATCAAAGGGTAATCTTTCACATTCTGCTAGGGAAGAAATTAGAAAAATAATAAACCCTATAGGTTGACGCCACAAATTCCACCCCCAAAAACCATATTTTGATTGCGCCTCAACTATATCAACTGTACTTGAACTATTAGATAATCATAGTCGGCGATACCATCACTGTTACCGTCGCTATTCCAGAACCGTACATGAGATTTTCACCGCATACGGCTCCTTGAGGACCTTAAATAAATCTAAGGATCGGGTCAATTTTATTTTATCTTGATATATTTATAAGATGGATAAGGTCAAAATTTATCATTCGATCCCGAATTAGACCAATTTAATTCTGTCTGTTCTGCTTTAATAATTATATATAATTTTTAAAAATATAAAAATAAAGTACTTCTGAATTGATCTCATCCTTTATTTAATAATTTCAATAATTATTTCAATATTTTATTTTTTGAGTAATAACTTAATTCTTCAATCAAATACTCCTTGTAACTTGTAAAAATATAAATAACTCGTCCTTTTCACTTACGAAAAAGAATTATATATACATTAATTCATAAATTATGATACGAATTCTATCTATATAAATATGGATATAGAAAGGAAAGGATAAAAGTATACAGTAAAGAATAAAAAAGATCTTTTTTATTTTTTCGTTTCTATTCTTCTTTCTCTTTCTGAAAAAGGGGGGGACTTACAAAATAAAAAAAATAAATAAAGTAAAGGATTATTTCGTTTCCAATAGTGATTTATTTAATCGACGAATAGGAGCATACTCTGGATCGGAATCGTCGGGCGTACTGCCTGATCATTTCTACTAACGTAAAGCCCCAATTAATATTCTTTGTATATTATGCAGAAATATTCTTTTACATAATCTCCATTACTAATCCTTTGTGTATCTTGGTGTTTCTAACCATCCACTCGTTTTTGTTCAATCATCCGTTAAGGTAATACATGTATGAGAATACATACAAACGATAGTGAAAACTCAATATGGTTGATCTTTTGAACCCGCTTCAAGTCAGGATGACTAATCACCTAATCTTGGGGCAAACGCTTTCTTATACTTATGTTTATTTCCGCTCAACTCTTTAACTCTATATACATAGAAAATGAGACTCAATTTTTTTACTGCTTTTTTATATAAGCTGTTTTCTTTCACTCATATAACTATCTGATTTAGTTCATCCATCCAAATAATGAATAAAAGATGAAGATATTTACTCAATTCATTCCGCCCTTTTCCTAGAAAAGAAGAAATAGAGAACAATTTATGTCTTAACGAATCGCACGTAGAGATATTGATAACACACATAAAGTTAATGGTATTTCATAACTAATCGATTGAGCAGCAGCTCGTAGACCGCCTAAAAAAGAATATTTATTATTTGAACCATATCCTGACATAAGAAGGCCAATGGGAGCAATACTTGAAATGGCAATCCATAAAAAAACACCGATATTGAGATCCACTAAAACAAGGTGAGAACCAAAAGGAACTACCGAATAGCTTACTAAAATGGATATGACCGCAATGGATGGTCCGATACTGAATAAACGAGTTTCTCCTCTAGATGGAAAAAGATTTTCTTTGAAAAGTAGCTTTGCCCCATCTGCTAAAGCTTGAAGAACTCCCAAAGGTCCGGCGTATTCAGGTCCAATACGTTGTTGTATCCCTGCGGATATTTCTCTTTCTAACCATACAATTACTAGTACACCTATTGTGATTCCCAATACAGGAGTAAAAATAGGAATAAAGGCCCATATAATTCCATAGGTCTCTTTTAAAAATTCGAATCTAGAAAAAGAATTAATATCTTGTACTTCTGGTGTATGACTTATCATTTTAACGATCAACTTCTCCCATAATGATATCTATGCTACCTAGTATTGTCATAATATCGGCCAATTTCATTCTTTTAACTAACTGAGGAAGAATTTGCAAATTGATAAAACCCGGCGGGCGAATTTTCCATCTCCAAGGAAAACCACTCTGATCCCCTATCAAAAAAATTCCCAATTCTCCTTTTGGAGCTTCAACTCTCACATAGAGTTCTTGTTTCGGCAATTCAAATGTAGGAGAGGGTTTTTTACTAATAAATCGATAGTCAAAATCATTCCATTCTGGATTCCTTTCTCTATCAAAGTATCGGATTTCTAAATTCTCATATGGACCCCCTGGAATTCCTTCTAGAGCCTGTTGAATAATTTTTATAGATTCTGTCATTTCACCAATTCGGACTAGATAACGAGCTAATGAATCTCCTTCTTTTTGCCACTGTACTTCCCAATCAAATTCGTCGTAACATTCATAATGATCAACTTTACGAAGATCCCATTGTATTCCAGAAGCTCGCAGCATTGGTCCTGATAAACCCCAATTTATTACTTCCTCTCTACCAATAACGCCTACTCCCTCAACTCGTTCTAAAAAAATAGGATTTCGGGTAATAAGTTTTTGATATTCAGTAACTCCTATTAAAAAATAATCGCAAAAATCTAAACATTTATCTATCCAGCCGTGAGGTAAATCAGCCGCTACTCCTCCGATCCGAAAAAAATTATGCATCATTCTCATACCGGTGGCAGCTTCAAATAGATCATATACTAATTCTCTTTCTCTGAAAATATAGAAGAAAGGAGTCTGCGCCCCAATATCTGCCAGAAAAGGACCAAGCCATAACAGATGAGAAGCTATACGGCTCAACTCCAACATAATTGCTCTGATATAGCTGGCTCTTTTAGGCACTTGGATATTTCCCAACAACTCCGGTCCATTTATGGTTATTGCTTCTGTGAACATAGTAGCTAAATAATCCCAACGCGTTACATAAGGCAGATATTGTATAATTGTTCGGTTTTCCGCAATTTTTTCCATTCCTCGGTGTAAATAGCCTAATATTGGTTCACAGTCAATAACATCTTCACCATCGAGAGTAACGATGAGTCGAAGAACACCATGCATTGATGGGTGGTGGGGACCCATATTTACTATCATGAGGTCTTTTCTTGGAGCTGGTATATTCATAGGTTTTTCTTTTTCCTCGATTGATTCTTTCATGAATTACTGAAAAGCGAAAATAAGTTCATTAAAAAAAAAAAAAATCAAGATCTAATAAATCAAATAATTCAATAATTCAAAACGCTTCCTCAAATTCAAATTAACGCGTTTTTGATTCCCGAATATCTAACTGATTAATTAATTCTTTATAACGTATTCTATTGTTCTTTGACAAATAAGACAGCATCCTTTGGCGTTTTCCCAAAATTTTACGGAGGCCTCTCTGAGATAAATAGTCTTTTCTGTGCAATTCCAAATGTGAAGAAAGTTTTCGTATCCTATTAGTGAGGCTTAGTATTTGAAATGTAACAGACCCCCTGTTTTTTTCTTTTTCTTCGTGTGAAATAACCGAGATGAATGACTTTTTTATCATAAAATGAAATCTTCCCCCCCCACCGGCCCTTATTGCTTTGCTAGATATTTTTATTGATCAATAATAATAATGCTATTCATTTTTTTTTTTTTTAATTTGGCATACACAATACAATAATCTTAATTTTGTGAATAATTTCCAATTTTAAAATTGGATTCGAATAGGTAAACAAAAAGATAGTTGTCTGCACTCACAAAAGATAAAAAATTATATCTAAAATTTAAAAAGAAACTAAGAAGATTTTTGCATTATTTCTAGATATTGATATGTCATTAAATTAGTATCGTGTATCATAATGGAATAGAAAACAATATAGGTGTGCATCTATTTGTCTTCATATATGCAATATAGTACGGGAAATAAAATCAATCCGTATTTCACTTTTTTTCAGTACACGCTTAAGTTCATTTTTAAATTGCGGATACATATGTATCCTTACCATACTGAAACGACTGCCATTATTGGTATCAAACCAATAGCGATTCATACAAGCGAAATCTTCTAATCGATAATTAGGCCAAAGAAAGAACTTTAATCTAATTATATTATTTTGATTTATTTTGCTTTTATTCAAAACCGGACTCTTTACCTTATTTTCATTACAAAAAAATGCATTGCTAGGTATACCATTTCTATTCCTAGAATTGAAACAAATTAGAATTCTCAATTCTCTACGATGTCTAGGGGATAAAATAGTTTCAGGAACAAACAAATCATAATGATTTTTGTCTCGATTTTCAGTCATCTTTTGATGTTTTGAAATGAATTCATCAAAATTCTTCGTATCAACAAGGCCCTTTTCTCGATACCTTTGATTAATTGTGTGTTTACTTTTATGAACCAACGAAATACCTATAGTTTGATACATAATAAATTGTCCTTCATTTTTTCTAGACAGACGAACTGGTTCAATAAGTAATATTCCCTTTTTAATCAATTCTGTAAGAATGAAATTTTTCTGAATCATTAGAAGATCCAGATTTATTTCTCCCCTTTGAATAGAGGCTATAGTAATTTCTCTTAGGTTTATCGGTCTAAGCAGGGAACAATATACTTTGATGTTATCGATCATTTTTTTATTTAAAGAATCGTCCCATCTCAATTGAAAAAGCAAATACCTTTTTAGTAAGAAATCAAACTCCGCTTCCATGTTGGTCCTGGATTGTTTTTTATTTTTTTTCATCTTTGATACCGCATAATTTTCTTCAATATCTTTTTCTTGGTTTGAGAGAGTTGATTCAAAATCTGTTTTGATTCCGTATTCTTTTTCTACTTGATTTTGTTTTTCTAATTCAAGATATTTTTTTTCATTTGAAAATATTGATATAAAGATATCTCTTTTTTTCTTTCCAGTCGTTTTTTTATTTTTATTTCCACTGGCATTTTCATTTACATTAAGATTTAAAAGGAGAAATTTGATTGGTATGTACCATGGTTTAATCTTATACGAAGTATAAAGTATCAAAAATTCTGGGAAAAACCAAAGTTCGAGATTCGATATGGGACAACTTAGTATTTCTTCATTCATTCTCATCCAATCAAAAAGTTTTTTTTTGGATGGATTCATTTCTTGATTTTGATGAATCGTGGGATAAAAAAGATCTTTCTTGTCGATTTTATCAATTATTTGATAATTATTAGCCCTAGGTTTAGTATATTTATTACTGTTGGCGTCAGTATCCATATTGATCCAGGCCCTAATATCCATTTTCTTTCTAAGACAAAAATTGAGAATTATCCAATCGAAATTTTTTCTATCCGGATTGTTCTTTATATCTATAATATTATCTTCTACTAGATAATTATTGATAGGGATACCTACCAGCATATTAAATAATTTTCGTTTATGTTCGGTATAATTATAAAAAATCTCTTGGTTATTATTTACTTGTAATGGTAATCCATAAATAGATGAGTTTTTCTTATCTTCATAATTAATAAAATTATATGATAAAAGATCATATCTATATTTTTTTTTAACATTTTTTTTTTCGGAGTTAATTAATGGATTTTTTTCATATGAATCATATTTGTTTAAATGGTTATTTTGAGCTATAGAGTGTTGATTTACTATATTTATACCTTTTTGTGGTACTAATCTAGACTGAGATAAATTATTTTGATAATAACCCCTTAAGCAATTTTTCCATTGATTTATTTCATAATTGGGGATGTTCTTATGTCTTAATTCGGAATGAAATATTTTTTGTGTTCCAAGAAAATAATCCTTTATTTCATTCTTAAGAAAAAGAAAAGCTCCATTATATTGAAAGACAGATCTTAATCTTAACTTATATAAATTAAAAAAGTTAAAACCCCGGCTTTGTGATAATTTGTAAAAGACATATGCTTGTGACAAATAAGATAAATTACAAAAAGTTTCCAAGTTCTTATTATTAATATTAGAAAGTGACTCTTTTATAGTCGAAATAAACTGCGTTATCTTTTGATTTGTTTTATCAATTTTTTCTTGATTTCTTTCATTATTGTAAATATAGTTATTATAGGAACTGGTTTTATTAACAATTTTTTTTAATGATTCAAAAAAATAAAAAAAAAGTTGTGCATTTATTTTAGGAATATTACTGATAAATAAAAATATATTTCTATATATTCTTTCAATGAAAAATTTTATAAAATAATTTGATTTACGGATTAGTCGAACATTTCTTCTTTTTAATAGCTGCAAAATATTTTTTGGTGATTCCAATCTTTTATCATTATAACTCATTTTATTAGAACTAATATTTATATGTGGACTTAGAAATCCTTTTTTGTTGTCTTTTGAAATTTTTTGTATTTGATTTATGGTTGTGTTTGTTCTATTAGTTAGATCTTGTATTTTTTTTTTTGTTAATGAAAAAGTTGTCCAATTTGTAGATTGAATGTTAATGGACGGTTCATGAATTAGCTCGTTATCGATTATCAAATTTTTTTCTTTTTTGCTTTCACTCAATTCATATAGTTCTATTTCTCTTAATCCAACTAATAGAATTGGGTTCATTTTTGAAAGTTCTTTTATTATTTTTTTTAGAAATACAATATTTTTAATAACCCATTTTTTTCTTTCTTTTGAGACATTTAGAAATAATTTTGTTCTTTCTTTTAAAATTATTAGAATTCTAAAACATTTCTTTTTTAATTTTATAAGTATTTTTTTGAGTTCTTTAAAAATAGGTTCAAAAAACGAAAGTTGTTTTCTGGGCGAACCAAAAGGAAGTTCAGTTTCCATTCCCCAAACTGTTAAAAAACAAAAATCATTTTGTTGTTCTTTCTTTTTCATTGGATCCTTATAATTGTTTCGTAGCTTAAGCTTAGATTTGTGCCAAGGTTTCAGACGAAAAGGAAATAGGATCTTTATCTGAATACCGTCTATTAACCAGTTTTTCGGAAATTCTTTTTCTGCTAATTGAACACCATTATAAGTGCAGTTAACATGCACTTCTCTTTTCCAATCCTTTACATCCTCCGACCATTCAGGAAATTGAAATAATAGTATACGACCAATATTTTTAACTATTATCAATGAGGGTAATATAATATATTTTCTCAGAATTGATTGGATTACTAATACAAAACCTCTTATTACTTGAGCAACTACAATGCTATCCCAGGTTTCCGCTATTTCTATACGTGCATTCTCCCTTCTTTTTTCTTCTTCTTTTTTTTTATCTTTTGATTTTTTCTCTCTATAGTCTGAAATTTTGAATTCTGGCTTTTTCCATAGCCAATGTTGAAATTTTTTTTTTATCGGCCTCAACATATCAAAAGAAAAATAA